TCTCCCTTTTTTTCTTTCCCTCTATAGAGGTGTTTTTTTCGCGTCGGTTCCAAAAACGGCCACTGAACTTCAGTTCAGTGGCCGTTTTTGGAACCGACGCGAAAAAAACACCTCTATAGAGGGAAAGAAAAATTCCTGATAGCTCAAAGGCAGAGCATATGGCTGTTAACCATTTGGTTGTAGGTTCAAGTCCTACTCAGGAAGTTTTTTTTGAGCAATTAACTCAAGTGGTAGAGTATTTCGTTTACACCGAAAATGTTAATGGTTCAAATCCATTATTGCTCATTATAATTAATTAATAAAAAGTGTTTGTAGCTTAACTAGGATAAAGCATTAAACTACGAATTTAAAGATTGAAAGTTCGATTCTTTCCAAACACGCTCAAAAATAAAATTAAAAAGAGTGTATAGCTTAGTTTGGTAAAGCAATAAACTTTTAATTTATAGATCTTAGGTTCAAATCCTAATACACTCAGTTATGTATCATAAGCTTATTTATTTTTACTCGTTAGAGCTTTTTTTTCGATTATTGTACATTTTTATAAGTTTTTTTCTATGCGTAATTTTGGCTAGTTTAAATACATATTATTTAATACTTTTTGAAGTTTATCCATTTATTTTATATGAATTAAAAAAATTTATTGTTACTAATATTATGGATTTATTTGATGTTATATGATTTATGATTATATCGAAATCTTTTTTTTTTGTATTTCCGTATTGAACTTTCCAATTATATAAATTTAGTAGTTCAAGTTGATATAAATACCAACTTAAATTTTTTAAAAAGTCTTATTACTTTTCTTTTTTGCTTACGTTTTTTAGTTTGGGTTTTTTACACTTTAGTTTGCTTCCTCTTATATTATATTTTTTAACAAAGTGGGAAATAAAGAAAGGTGACTTGTTTAGTGTTTTCGTAGAATTTCGAATTATAAGTTATATAAAGTGAGTTTTAACTTTTCGTTATTTCGTAGGTTCTTTAATATTTGTAATTTTTTTATTAACTTTGCATCTATGATTTCTAATAAAAATAAATCGTATCTATTTTTTAATTAAATATTATCGTAAATCTTTTATATTTGGAATTTTATGTATTTTGTTTCTAGTAACTCCTCCTGATAGTTTTTTGCAAGTATTTTTTTTAATTTTAATATTCTTAATTTTTGAAACTGTTTTTTTATTTGTTTGTTATAAATTATGTAATATAAAAATTTTAAAATATGCCAACGTTTAATCAATTATTAAAATCACCTAGATATAAACAGAAAACCCAAACAAGATCTACAGCCTTAAATGAATGTCCACAAAAAAAAGGGGTTTGTTTGAGAGTCTTTACAATGAACCCCAAAAAGCCAAATTCCGCAGATCGAAAAGTAGTTAAAATACAACTTAGTACAGGAAGATTAATTATTGGGTACATTCCTGGAGAAGGTCATAATTTGCAAGAACATTCAGTGGTTTTAATTCGGGGAGGACGCGCAAAGGATTTACCTGGTGTTAAGTATCATCTTATAAGGGGCCCTTTTGATTTAACTGCTGTGGGCAATCGAAAAAAAAGTCGCTCAAAATACGGTGCTAAGAAAAAGTAAGCTCCTATCGTTTAATGGTTTAAGACAATGCTTTTTCGTGGCATAAACGTGGGTTCAAATCCCACTGGGAGTAAATTTTATTAACGGGATGGAGTAACTAAGGTCAACTCATTAGACTCATGATCTGAAGCTATAGGTTCAAGTCCTATTCCCGTATATATAATATTTTGAATTCGAAAAAATTATGAAACAAAATCTTTTTAAAACTAAAAGTCGTATAGAAAAAAAACGTATTTTTAAAAAAAAAAATATTAACCATATTAAATTACTAACTTTTAAATATAATTTGTTCAACTTTTTTCTCTCTGTGGAAAGAATTACACTTAATAAAAAAGTCTTAGCGGAATTGATTTTTACGGAAACCGGTGCGATATTTAGCTTATTACAATGAAATTTATGTTTTTATTCAAAAATAAACTGGGATAGTTAGATATAAAATATTACATATTGTTAATTAAAAAAGATTCTTAAAAGAGTTTGATCCTGGCTCAGAATGAACGTTAATGATTAGCTTTACACATGCAAATTAAATAAATTTATTTTGATAATTATAAATTAATAGTGAACGGGTGAGTAAAATATAGAAATTAACCTCAATTAATTGCTTAATGCATGAAAAAATTTTATTGATTTGAGAAAAGTCTATAAAAGATTAAGTTGTTGGTAAGTTAAAAGCTTACCAAGCTAATGATCTTTAGTTGGTCTGTGAAGATGAACAACCACATTGGAATTGAGATATGGTCCAAACTTTATAAAAAGGCAGCAGTGAGGAATCTTGGGCAATGAGCGCAAGCTTGACCCAGCTAAATCATATATGTGAAAAAACTTTTTGTTCTAAAGCATTAAAATTAAAAAAATAATGATTAATTAAAAAAAAGTCCTGGCTAATTTCGTGCCAGCAGCCGCGGTAAAACGAGAAGGGCAAACGTTATTCGAATTTATTGGGCGTAAAGCATATGTAGGTGGAAACTTAACTTTTAGCTTAAATACTAAAGTTTATTTTTAGGCAGGCTAAAAAAATGATTTTCTAGAGTTTAAGAAAAGATTATGGAATTTTAAGTGTAACAGTAAAATGTTTTGATATTTAAAAGAACCTCTATAGTGTAAACAATAATCTGGAATAAAACTGACATTGAGATATTAAAGCATGGGTAGCAAAAGGGATTAGATACCCCTGTAGTCCATGCCCTGAACGATGAGTGTTTATTTTTGAATTATCAGAAATAAAGCTAACGCATTAAACACTCCGCCTGGGAACTACGGTCGCAAGATTAAAACTCAAAGGAATTGACGGGAACCCGCACAAGCAGTGGAGCATGTGGTTTAAATCGATAATACGCGCGAAATCTTACCAATCCTTGAATAATAAAAACAGGTGTTGCATGGCTGTCGTCAGTCCGTGCTGTGAAGCGTTTGGTTCATTCCACTAAACGGACAAAACTCTTATATATTTTTGAATATAAACTGTTAAGGATATCTTAAAGGAAGGTAAGAATAACGTCAAGTCTTTATGACCCTAATGGATTGGGCTACTTTCATGTGCTACAATAATTTATACAAAAAGAAGCAAAAAGGTAAATTTGAGCAAAGCTGAAAAATAAATTATATACGAATTGTTTTCTGTAACTCGAAAATATGAAGTTGGAATTGCTAGTAATCGTAAATCAGAATGTTACGGTGAATAAGTTCTCGGGTTTTGTACACACCGCCCGTCACGCTATGGAAATTTGTTTTATTTGAAAACTATTATATATTAAAAATTGTAGTTTATGGTAAAAAAAGAACTGGAGTGAAGTCGTAACAAGGTAGCCGTAGGGGAACCTGTGGCTGGAAAATTTAAGTAATTCTACTATCCCATAATAAGAAAAAAACAATGTTAGTTTTTATAAATAGCACAAACACTTCTATTTTATTATTTTTAATTAGTGTACTAGGAATATTTTTAAACCAAAAGAATATTCTTGTTATGTTAATGTCTTTGGAAATGATGTTTTTATCTGTAAGTTTTAACCTAATCTTTGCATCTATTTATTTAGATGATATTACAGGTCAAGTTTTTTCATTATTAATTTTAACTGTGGCAGCAGCAGAATCATCTATAGGATTAGCAATTTTAGTTATCTATTACCGTATTCGTAATGTTATTACTGTAGAACTAATGCATTTAATGAAAGGTTAAAATTTTGGTTAAGGGATTTAAAAATTTTTATAACGAGCGCTTAATGAAAACCTTGGTGAAAATCGTTGGACGTGACGCTACGAAAAATTATAAGGAGGCATCGGCCTGTGATTTATAAGTTTCCATATTTAGAGTAAACTCATTAAGATTAAAATAAAAAGGTGTGAATTGAATCATCTAAGTAACACTATTAATAAATCAAACGAGAAATCGTAAGTAATGGTGAATGAAAGCGATTAAAAAAGCTTAATAAAAAGTTCTTATTATAATTTACTAAAAAAGGTACAAGTCCTGTATTAATAAAGGCTTTTTTATATAAATTTTTAAGTAATATGACTTTAATTTGTACGAATAAAGGAGAACCACCTTCTAAGCTTAAAAGATTTTTCAACCTATAGTAAACGAGTACCGTGAGGGAAAGGTAAAGAAGTTCAAAAAGAACTATTTAAGTTGAGCGTTTAAAAGTTTTCGAAGTGTAAAACAACGAAGTGCCTTTTGCATAATGAATCAGCAAGTTAATATATATTGCAAGCTTAATTATTAATAAATAGGCTTTATTGAGTAATATGTATTAAACCTGAAACCAAGTGATCTAGTTGTAAGCAAGTTGAAAATACTTTAAAAAGTTTTTGAGGACTGTACTCGTATATGTAGCAAAATATAGAGATGACTTATAGCTAGGAGCGAAAGACTAATCAAACTTGGAAATAGCCGGTTTTTCACGAAATGTATTTTAGTACTACGTTAATTTTTGTAAACCTTAAGTTAGAGTACAGAATGAATGAAGGGATGTAAAAGTTTACTAAATTTTTTTTAACTCCGAATTGTAGTTTTTTAAATTAGCAGACAGTCTATAAGCGATAAGGTCTATAGACAAGAGGAAAACAATCCAGACCGTATATTAAGATTTCTAAATTATAACTTAGGGAAAAAAACCAAAAAAAGCTCAAATAATAATTATGTTAGGCTTAGAAGCAGCCCCTCATTAGAGAAAGCGTTTTAGCTCATTATTTTTCTTTTTTTAGTTTAAAATGTATAGAAACTTTAAGTTTTATATCGAAATAACGGATTAATATAACTTAATGGTAGTGAAACGTTCTGTAAAAGTTTTTTGATTGGAAAATTAAGAAAAAATAACAGAAATGCTAATGCTGATATGAGTAGCGATAATTACGTTAAAAAATCGTAATCACTGAATGTTTAAGGGTTTCAATGTAATTTTAAATACATTGAGTTAGTCGGTCCTTAAGGGGTGAATAAAAATTGTACTCGATAGGAAATTAACAATTATGTTAAACTTTTTATATGTGTTATTAAAACATGAAAAAAATAGTTCAAATAGTTTTATAAACGATTATTAAAATAAGGCATAAAATTAATTTAAACTATTTTCGAGAAAAACTTATAAAAAAACAAGCCGTACTTAAACCGACACAGGTAAATTTATTGAAAAAATTATAAGTGAATGAAAAAATTGTATTGAAGGAACTCGGCAAATTAACTCTGTATGTTCGCTATAAAGAGAGCCCGTAATATAAAAGGGTAACATAAAAGAAGAAGTAACGACTGGTTAACAAAACCACAGGACCCTGCAAATTTGTAAAAAAAAGTATAGAGTCTGAAGCCTGCCCAGTGCTTAAAAATAAAAAAAATAAGTTTAAGCTTATTTTTAAAATCTAAGTAAACGGCGGTTCTAACTATAAGAATCCTTAGGTAGCGAAATTCCTTGGCGGGTAAATTCCGTCCTGCATGAATGGCGTAACGATTACTTCACTGTCTCCAATACAACTTCAGCGAAATTACATTATCTATGAAAATGTAGATTACTTACAGTAAGACGGAAAGACCCTAGATCCTTTACTTTAATTTTAAATTGTAAAAAATTGTTTAAATGTGAAGAATAAGTGGGAATAGTTTTTAATGTTTTTGAGATACCACTCATTAAGCTTAATTTTTTACTCAATTTATGAATAATATGATAAAAACCGTTTAAAAAAGAAAGTTTACTTGGGACGAGTACCTCCTAAATAGTAACGGAGGTGTACGAAGGTAGGTGGCAATTATTTATTTGAATAATGAAGAATATAATGGTAAGAAACTTGCCTGACAATGAGATTTATATATCAAATTGCGACGAAAGTCAGTCATAGTGACCCGGTATTTAAGTGTGGAATTAATACCGTTCAACAGATAAAAGGAACTCTAGGGATAACAGATTCATCGTGACTGAGAGTTCACATTGACGTCACGGTTTGATACCTCGATGTCGACTCATCTTATCCTGAAATTGAAGCAGATTTCAAGGGTCTAGTTGTTCGCTAGTGAAAAAGGTACGTGAGTTGGGTTCAGAACGTCGTGAGACAGTTCGGTCCCTATCTACTGTAAGAAAAGAAAAATAAAAAGTGTATTCTTAGTACGAGAGGACCAGAATACTTTAACCTCTGGTTTATTGTTTGTTATGCCAGTAGCATTGTCAAGTAGCTATGTTAATTATTAATAAATACTGAAAGAATCAAGTGTATTAAATATTTTTTATATATTTTTCAAGAGTAATCTAAAAGACGATTAGATTGATCGGTTTGAAAACGTTTTTTAGTAATAAATAATTTTTTAATCTTTACAAATCCGAATTATTCAAAAAAATTTTGACTTAACTTAACCAAAAATAATTATGACAAGAAAAGTAAATCCTATAAGCCTTAGACTTGGTTTAACTCAAGTGTGAGATTTTACAATCCAAAATTATAGCAAATTAAATTATTGCTATATAACGTTACTTTTTAAACAGTTTCAAATTGAAAACATAATAACCAAAATTTTAAAATTAAATAAATTTTTAGTGAATGATAAAGAATTTTGGTATTTTAGAAATCAGCTTTTTTTAAATGTTTATGTTACCGAGGTATTTATAAGCTATTCAGATAAGTATTTAGTGTTGATGAAAGAACTATCTAAGATTATACGTAATTGATTTTCTTTAAAAATTTATTTACGCATTTATAAAAGAATAGATTGAATAACAACATCTGGTTTAGTATCAAACTATGTATTGTATCTCTTTGAACAAAATAAAAGTCTTAATAAAGTATTGTGACAGGTATGTTGATTTCTTAAAAAACGTATTGGTAGTAAGAAAATAGTTTATTCTACGAGAGGTATACGCTTTGTTTACTTAAAAGGGTTTAAAGTTAGATTAGTTGGGCGATTTGACAATACGAAAAGTCAAATGGCAAAGAGTATTCAACAAAGTGCGGGATCTTTATCTTTAATATCTTTAAAAAATCAAGTGGAATTTATACAAAGAGATTTATATACAAAATTAGGAAGTTGTGGGTTGCAAATTTGATTGTTTTATGAAATAAATTAATATCTGAAAGATGTTCAAAGAGAGAAAAACTCATAATCAATACTTATTAAAGTTAAAGCAGCCTAATTATACGTTAAAATATGGACGCTTTGGTATTAAAACAGTTTCATTCAGTAGATTGACTAATAATCAATTGAATGCATTAAAATGGGTAATCCTAAAAAAATTAAAATTATTAACTAATAATAAAAAAAACTTTCGTTTCTGAATATTACCACAAATGAATTTGACGCTTACGAAATTTAATGCAGAATCAAGAATGGGTAAGGGTAAGGGACCCATATATTCCCATGCTGTTTATATTCGACCAGGAATGGTCTTATTTGAGTTTGATAATATAACGGAACAGCAAATGAAAAATTTGTTTAATTATATTTTAAAAAAAATTCCCTTTAAAGCTATATTAATGAAATAGTTTTCTAAGAATTTTACGCAGGGAGAGAAACTCAAAGGTTGAGTGTTAGTCTGTCGCGCTAAAAGTTGCGGGTTCAAATCCCGTCTCTCTCGTTTGTTAAATTTGGATTAACGAAGTTAGATAATATTTAATATTATAAGATAATGCAATTTTCATTTATCCAGTGAGTTTCACGTTGAATTTTTTCAACAAATCATAAAGATATAGGAACTTTATATTTAATTTTTGGTGCTTTTTCAGGTATTTTAGGTGGCTGTATGTCAATGTTAATTCGTATGGAATTAGCTCAACCTGGAAATCAATTATTATTAGGAAATCATCAAATTTATAATGTTTTAATTACTGCTCACGCATTTTTAATGATATTTTTTATGGTAATGCCAGTTATGATAGGTGGATTTGGAAACTGATTAGTACCCATTATGATTGGAAGTCCTGATATGGCGTTTCCTCGTCTAAATAATATTTCCTTTTGATTATTACCTCCTGCGCTTTGTTTACTTTTAGCATCGGCAATTGTTGAAGTTGGTGTGGGAACCGGGTGAACAGTATATCCTCCATTAAGTTCAATTCAAAGTCATTCGGGTGGTGCTGTGGATCTTGCTATATTTAGTTTACATATTTCAGGAGCTTCCTCAATTTTGGGAGCAATTAACTTTATTTCCACGATTTTAAATATGCGTAATCCTGGACAAAGTATGTATCGTATGCCTTTATTTGTGTGATCAATCTTTATAACAGCATTTTTGTTATTATTAGCTGTCCCAGTTTTGGCTGGAGCTATTACCATGCTTTTAACTGATCGCAATTTTAATACCGCGTTTTTTGATCCAGCTGGTGGTGGTGATCCTGTATTGTACCAACATCTTTTTTGATTTTTTGGGCATCCTGAAGTTTATATTCTGATTCTTCCGGGCTTTGGTATGGTAAGCCATATAGTAGCCACTTTTTCTCGAAAACCAGTCTTTGGTTATATTGGAATGGTATATGCTATGGTTTCCATAGGGGTTTTAGGATTTATAGTTTGGGCGCATCATATGTATACTGTAGGTCTTGATGTAGATACTAGAGCTTATTTTACCGCAGCTACAATGATTATTGCTGTACCTACAGGAATCAAAATTTTCAGTTGAATAGCAACTATGTGAGAAGGCTCATTGCATTTTAAAACCCCCATGTTATTTGCAACAGGATTTATTTTTTTATTTACAATAGGAGGTTTAACTGGGATTGTATTAGCAAATTCCGGTTTAGATATCAGTTTACATGATACTTATTATGTGGTAGCACATTTCCATTATGTGTTATCTATGGGAGCTGTTTTCGCTATTTTTGCAGGTTTTTATTATTGATTTGGTAAGATTACAGGAGTACAATATCCAGAATTATTGGGTCAAATTCATTTTTGATCAACATTTATTGGAGTAAATCTTACGTTTATGCCTATGCATTTCTTAGGGCTAGCTGGAATGCCCAGAAGAATACCTGATTATCCTGATGCTTACGCGGGTTGAAATTTAATATCTTCTTATGGTTCTTATATTGCTTTATTTAGCACATTATTCTTTTTTTATTTAGTTTTTGTATCGTTAACATCTAAGAATCCTTGTGTGAATGCGCCATGAGATTTCGAGTTATTAAATACTAAAGGAAATTCCACATTAGAATGAGTCATAACTTCTCCTCCTGCGTATCATACCTTTGAAGAAATGCCTTTAATTTGTGAAACAGTTAAGCAAAATGTTAAATAATTTAAAGTACTTTATTTTTCTTTTTATACCAAATGGTTTCAGTTTTGGTGATGCTGCGGAAAAGTGACAGTTAGGGTTTCAAGATCCAGCAACTCCTATCATGGAAGGTATTATAAATTTACATCATGATTTGATGTATTTTATTTGCGTTATTTTTATATTTGTTTCTTGAATGTTAGTGCGTACATTATGACATTTTGAAAATACACAAAATAGTACCCCTTCATCACTAGTTCATGGAACCTTAATTGAGGTTATTTGAACAATAACACCCGCTTGTATTTTATTAATTATAGCAATCCCTTCATTTTCTCTTTTATATGCTATGGATGAAATAATATCACCGGCTATAACTATAAAAACATTGGGCCATCAATGATATTGAAGTTACGAGTATTCAGATTACTTAAATATGGAGGGAGAATCCATCGCTTATGATAGTTATATGATTCCTGAAGAAGATTTAAATATAGGTCAATTACGATTATTGGAAGTGGATAGTCGAATGGTAGTACCTATAAATACTCATATTCGTATCATTGTATCCGCAGCGGATGTCCTTCATAGTTGGGCAATACCTTCGTTAGGTATAAAATGCGATGCTGTGCCTGGACGTTTAAACCAAACATCTTTATTTATCAAAAGAGAAGGTATTTACTACGGTCAGTGCAGTGAAATATGTGGTATCAATCATGGGTTTATGCCAATTGTTGTCGAAGCTGTAAAATTACCTAATTATATTTCTTGAATTTCGAATAAACTAAACGAGTAAAGATAATGCGATTTTCCTTATCACAAATAATCGTATTGCTTTTAATATTTTTAATTCTTTTTTCTTCAAATTTTGCAATAGCAAGAAAATTAACTGAATTAATGAATCAATTTTTAAAAAAATTTTTAAAATAAAATTATGATTTACTTATCAAAAATAGCAAAGTCTGTACAAAGACACCCTTTTCATTTAGTAGATCCTAGTCCGTGACCCTTTGTGGCTTCGCTTTCAGCTCTTTCTTGTGCTGTAGGAGGTGTAATGTATATGCACGCATACGAACAAGGGAGTATTTTTTTATTATGTGGTTTTATTATGTTGTTTACAACAATGTTTGTATGGTGAAGGGATGTTGTTAGAGAATCCACATTTGAGGGACATCATACGGGAATAGTGCAGCAAGGGTTACGCTATGGTGTAATTCTTTTTATTATATCTGAAGTTCTATTTTTTTTTGCTTTTTTTTGAGCCTTTTTTCATAGTAGTTTAGCTCCCGCAGTAGAAATAGGTTTAACTTGACCACCTAAAGGAATAAGCGTTTTGAATCCTTGGGAAATCCCTTTTTTGAATACTTTAATTTTACTACTTTCTGGTTGTACAGTTACGTGATGCCATCATGCTCTAGTAGCAAATTTTAGAAGTCAGGCTATGTTGAGCTTAACATTAACTATAGTTTTAGCTATAATTTTCACTTCTTTACAAGCATATGAATATAATATGGCAGATTTTAGATTATCCGATGGTATATATGGTTCAACATTTTATATGGCAACAGGTTTTCATGGCTTTCACGTTTTAATAGGAACAATTTCATTATTTATTTGCTTATTACGTCTATTACAATATCAATTAACTCAGGAGCATCATTTTGGATTTGAATCTTCAGCTTGATATTGACATTTTGTAGATGTTGTTTGGCTGTTTTTATTTGTATCTATTTATTGATGAGGTGGAATTTAAAAATGTTAATAAACTTTAGTATTATTATTGTATTATCATTAATTTTAATTTCGAGAAATGTTATATTACTAAATGAGGAAACATTAATTCTTTTATGTTTTATTACTTTTTGTTGGCTTGGGTTTAATAGACTTAAAGATTCTTTAGATACAGACTTTGAAAATCAAAAAAAAGAAATTGAAACTAAGTTTTTAGAGTCTTTTGAATCTACTACAAATTCATTAATAATGAATTTAAAGTGGCAAAAACTTTTTCCTGTGTTAATAACTAATTTTGTCATGTTGGAAAAGCATTTCAAAAATTTGGGTTCTAAATTAACTAAGCAACTACCAGTATTGCAAAATCAAGGAGTACAAAAAGTGTATTTAAAGAAACTCTCATTTACTAAACGCTTGGAACAGCAAACAAGTAAATTGATTAGTTTATTGTTAATAAAAAAACTAGAGAAAGTTACATTTTTAAAGTATTTTTATTCGACTAAAATAAAGATTTCTGTTTTTCATTGCAATTATAAAATTGCATTAAGAGAATATATTGAAACTATATAAACCTGTTATAAAGCGAGTATAGATGAATGGGCAAATTCATTAGTTTTCCACACTAAATTTTACGGGTTCGAATCCCGTTACTCGCTTTTTTACTTTAAATGGTGTATAGCCAAATTGGTAAGGCGTTAGCTTTTGATGCTATTATGTAAAGGTTCGAGTCCTTTTACACCAGGTTTTCATTTTTATACTCGCTTGGTGAAATTTGGTAAACACGATGGATTTAAAATTCATTCTCAACTTAGGAGTTACTGGTTCAAGTCCGGTAGCGAGTACAAAAAATCCTAAAAAAATTAATTTAAATTATATTATTAAATGCGGTTACTTAAACGTCCTATTATTTCGATAGTCAATGAACATTTAATTGATTATCCAACACCAATCAATATACATTATGCTTGAAACTTTGGTTTTTTAGCAGCTATGTGTTTAATTATACAAATTATAACTGGTATTTTTTTAGCTATGCATTATACTCCGCATGTTGAGTTAGCATTTGCAAGTGTAGAACATATAATGCGTGATGTAAATTATGGATGATTACTCCGCTATGCGCATTCAAATGGAGCTTCCATGTTTTTTATAGTTGTTTATGTACATATTTTTAGAGGTTTATATTTTAGTTCATATACTAAACCACGTCATTGAGTATGAGTAATTGGTGTTATCATTTTCTTACTAATGATAATAACAGCATTTATAGGTTATGTTCTTCCTTGAGGACAAATGAGTTTATGAGGAGCGACAGTAATTACAAATTTAGTTTCTGCAGTACCTTTAATTGGAGATTCTATTGTTACTTGATTGTGAGGTGGATTCTCTGTTGATAATGCAACTTTAAATAGATTTTTTAGTTTACATTATTTATTGCCTTTTATAATTGCTGCTGCTTCATTAATTCATTTAGCAGTTTTACATCAAGATGGATCTGGCAATCCCTTAGGAATTGATTCTAATGTAGATAAAGTGAGTATGTTTCCTTACTTTATTTATAAAGATCTTTTGGGACTATTGGTATTTATACTTTTTTTCTCTTTATTTATTTACTTCTCGCCAAATATTTTAGGTCATTCAGATAATTATATAGAAGCAAATCCAATGGTTACGCCAGCTCATATTGTACCTGAATGATATTTTTTACCATTTTATGCTATTTTAAGAAGTATTCCGCATAAATTAGGAGGAGTAGTAGCTATGATTTCTGCTATATTAGTATTAGCGTTGCTGCCTTGAATACATAGTACAGAAATTCGTAGTTCCAGATTTAGGCCAATATATCGATTCTTATATTGGACGATGGTAGGTTGTTGTCTTATTTTGGGTTGAATTGGCGGAATGCCTGTTGAAGAACCTTTCGTCTTAATTGGGCAAGTTGCTAGTATTTATTATTTTATATACTTCTTATTTATTTTACCATTACTGGGAAAGATAGAAAAATTTTTACTTGATTTCTAATAATATTTAAATTATGGATATGCCAATATATTAGCATATCCATAATTTAAATATACGAATAGAGGGACTCGAACCCCCATGATTTAATTATCACTAGAACCTAAATCTAACATGTCTACCAATTCCATCATATTCGTTTAGAAATTTTTTATTTTCTTAAATCAATAAATTTGAGAGAACCTGCAAAAGCTCTATTCAACTGTAATTCGATCTTTTGTTTTTGGACATCAGTTCTTTGATGCATAGTTAATACTATTGCTCCTATCATAGCTACTAATAAAATGAGTCCTGATAAAATGAACAGAAAACAATATTTTGTATATAAAACGTTACCAATTACTTGAATGTTTGTAATATTATTACTTTCTGAAATTCAAGAGGTTCAGATAAGATTATTTTGTTTTAAGTTAGAGATATCTAAAATACCAAAAATTCCCGAAAGTTGACTAAATAGTATTAAAAATATAACTATACCTATAGGCATAATTGAAAAAAAGCTTTGTTTTGTAGAAGTTTTTTTTATATTTAACATCATTACAACAAATAAAAATAAAACTGCGATTGCTCCTACATAAACTATTAATAGCATAAATGATAAAAACTCTGCCCCAAACAGTAGCAATAAACTTGCGATATTACAAAAAACTAAAATTAAAAATAGTACCGAATGCACTGCATTGGATAAACTTATAACCATTATGGAAGAAAGTAAGGCAAAAATCGAAAAAGTGATAAATAAAAAAATATCTACTTGCATATACTAATAATTAAAAAAGCGAAAAAAGGGATTCGAACCCTCAACCATAATCTTGGCAAGATTATACTCTACCTATTGAGCTATTTTCGCTATTAATTTTCGGCGGAAGGAGCTCGGTACGGTTGAGCAATAGATTGTGGATCTAAAGGTCATGGGTTCAAGTCCCATCTTTCGCCCTTTTTATAGTGTAGAAACTCTATGTTTTATGGATGATATAGCTTTCCCGGGATTTAAAAATTTTGGACAAGTTTTACTACAATTCATAATTGTATGACATCTAAATAATCGCATTTTGTGATTTAAAAAGTTTAAACGTGGATTTGTGTTAGAATCTCTCGAATCCAAAATTCATCTGTATGCTTGCAATAGAATTGCAGGTCCTAAATATTTATCATGATTCCACCAATAACTAGGACAACTTGCTGAACAACAAGCGCACAAAATGCATTCATATAAGCCATCTAATTCTGCACGATCACTTTTAGACTGTAAGTATTCTTTTTTTGAAGTAAAATTGTCATTTATCAATCAAGGTTTAATCATTTTATATTGAGCATAAAAATGTGTTAAATCTGGAACTAAATCTTTTATTATATACATATGAGGTAAAGGATAAATTGTTATAAACAATTCATTTGAAGTTAAGGACTTCAAACATGCCAATCCATTTACACCGTTTATATTCATAGAGCAACTTCCACAAATACCTTCCCTACAAGAACGTCTAAAAGTTAAAGTTGAATCTTGTACATTTTTAATTTGAATTAAAGCATCCAAAACCATGGGACCACAACTATTTAAAGATATAGGATAAATATTAAACCAAGGTTTTTTATTTAAAAAGGGATTTCATCTGTAAACTCTTATATATTTTTGTAAACCTTTTTTTAAGTAAAATAAATTTATTTTATTTGAACTCTTCTTTAAAAACATTTTTAACTATAAAATTAATGCTATAATAATTAGACAAATAATAGAACTTATAATTATCAGGAACATGTCTAAAAATTTTGGATTGAGTAAAAAACTTAAATCTCATAAAATTAGCTTTAATCCATTTAGTACATGATAAAAAAAACTTAACAAAAATATTGCATATAAAATATTATGAAAGAAAAATACATAATTATTTATGATCTCAAAAATTAATAAATATCTATCATAATTACTATGTGTTAATAATTGTACATAAATGAAACTGAAAACAATCAATAAAGTTAAAAAAATACCTGAAACTCTATGTCAAATAGAAGACAAAGATGATGTTTGAATTGCGTAAATTGTAATATGTGGCGACATAGGACGATTATACATCAAAAAATGTTTTGTTAAATAAAAATTATATTAATCTTGTCCAGAATGGGATTTGAACCCATGACTCAAGGATTTTCAATCCTACGCTCTAACCACTGAGCTATCCAGACTTCAATAATTGTTTTTAATCAAGTTTAATTCCCTTTCAAAAATTGGATGAAGTAGGATTTGAACCCACGATAAGTCTTACACTTATGCCAATTTTCAAAATTGATGCTTTAAACCACTCAGCCATTCATCCTTCAAAAATTAGGGTAGCAGGACTCGAACCTACAATTTTTTACTCCCAAAGCAAATACGTTAACCAATTACGTTATACCCTAAGGTTTACTTATCTATTAAGTAAATAAAATTAAAAAAGCCATCATTAATGCAAATAATGCTACAGCTTCAGTCAACGCAAATCCTAAAATAGTATAGCCAAATAACTGTTGTTTTAACGATGGATTACGCGCATATGCCATTACTAATGATCCAAATACAATACCTACACCAGCTCCTACACCAGTTAAACCTATAGTCGCTAAACCAGCTCCTATCATTTTTGCACTTTGTAAAGTTACATTCATTTTTAAAAAAATTTTTTTTATAAGCCTCTCGTAAAAGCTAGAACCGGATTTGAACCGATGTAAAAAAGATTTGCAATCTTTCGCATAAACCACTATGCTATCTAGCCTCTTAACGGAAATAGGACTTGAACCTATAACTTTTGGATTATGATTCCAATGTTCTAACCAATTGAACTATTCCGTCACTATACATATCTTCTTTTAGGATTTTTACACCCATTATGCGATAACATAGAATTGTTTGTAATTGATAAAACATTTAAAAAAGATTGTTTAAAATACTTTAATACAATTTTTTTATTTTTATCAAGCCCATTTAAATTTAAGTGTATGTATCTAATTTTTAATTGATGCAAATGTTCTAAAATTAATCTCAAAATAGTTATTATTGCTGTTAATGTGACCTTTTTTGTACCTCGGGTCTTTTTTGACCCAGCAGAAGTCCAAAATAATACTTTACCTTCAATATCCGTAACAGTACACAAAATATTATTAGATGTAAATAGTATATTTAATCTAACAGATTTTAAATTATTTTTATACATTTTTTAACCGTCTAAGAATTCCATACGAAAATAGTAGTTTTAGCAAAGATAGATATATGTTTGAATTCGAAATGGGATCATATATTTAGTATCTACTTTTTTAGTTAAAAAATTGGTCCAACTTATTCTCATTCCAGAGCTCCCTTATATCACTCGTAAATAAAACCTATTGTTAATATTAATAGAAAAATAATCATACTCCAGAATCCAAATAAGGGAATATTTCCTAAAGTTAAAGATCAAGGAAAAAGAAAACTTATTTCCAAATCAAAGATTAAAAACAAGATAGCTACTAAATAAAATCTAATATCAAATGTTGCACGAGCATCATCAAATGGGTTAAATCCACATTCATAAGCACTTACCTTTTCTTGATCTGCTTTTTGAGGAACTAAAAAATAAGATAAACTAAAAATTAATACAGATAAAAAAACAGAAATACATAAAAATACTAAAATTATTGAATATTCAGTAAAAATCAGTTTCATAATGAATTATGGTAATCAATTAAAACTTAATAAAATTCCGGCAATGAATAATACTCAACCTAAAGATAAGGGTAAAAAAATTTTTCAACCTAATCGCATTAACTGATCATAACGATATCTTGGAAATGCAGATCTTACCCATATAAAGCCAAAAAGTAATAAGGTTGTTTTTAAACCAAACCAAATAGTAGACGGAATTCAGTAAAATATAACCAAATTAAAAAGAGGAAGTCATCCACCAAGAAATAAAATTGTTGTTAAACCACACATCAGTATCATATTAGCATATTCACCTAAAAAAAATAAGGCAAATCCCATAGCTGAATATTCAACATTATATCCTGCCACTAACTCAGCTTCAGCTTCTGGAAGATCAAAAGGGGCCCTATTCGTTTCCGCTAATATAGAAATATAAAACATAACTAAAGCTGGTAATAAAGGAATTGCGTATCATACTTTTTGTTGAGCTAATACTATTTCCGTAAGATTTAATGACCCAGAACATAATAAAACATTAATTAAGATTAATCCAATTGAAACTTCGTAAGAAACCATTTGAGCTGCTGAACGTAAAGCACCTAAAAACGCGTATTTAGAATTACTCGATCACCCTGAAATTATGATACCATAAACTCCTAATGAAGAAATAGCCAACAAATATAACATACCCATATTTATATCGGAATAGACCATTCCCTCTCCAAAAGGTAATACACACCATGCTATTAAAGCTAATAAAAATGTTAATATAGGAGCTAAAGTAAACATACTTAAATTAGCACTTGAAGGTAAAACTGTCTCTTTAACAAATAGCTTTAATCCATCTGCAAGTGGTTGTAATAAACCAAACACCCCCACTATATTAGGTCCTTTACGACGTTGCATAGCTGCCATTACTTTACGTTCTGCCAACGTCATATATGCTATTGCTATCAATAAAGGCAATATTATTATTATTATTTTTAAAATTATACTTATTAGAAACATATTTCTACATATTTAATATAAAAAAGGTATAGATATTATCAATGAAATTATAGAAATAATCTCCATATCCATAAAAATAAATAAAATACTCAGCAACGAAATCCCTAAAATTAAAGAACTTAACTTACTCATGGGTTTTATCACTTTTCAACTAATAACTGAGGATTCAAAATACATATTCTTTATTAATCTAATATAATAGAAACAAGCTATGCAACTTACAATAACAGCAAGTAAACTTATACCAAAAGAATTAACTTGTATAGCTGCTAATAAAACAAATAGCTTGGAAAAGAATCCCGCTGTTGGGGGAATACTTGCCATTGAAAATAATAATACAACTGCAGCACCACTTAAAAATGGGTTATAACTAGCTAAACCATTAATATCAGATAAGTAGCGTAAGTGATGGGGTGTTGGATAATTATAAATTTTTGTATCAATAATAAATGCAAAAGTTCCTAGCATTGTAATTATATACACAATTAAATAAAAAACAACGCTTGCAATACTTTCAAAATCTCCTCCCAACATTGCCAACAACATAAAACCTACATGATTAATCGAACTATAGGCCAAAAAACGTTTTCATTTATATTGAGCAAAAGCACCAAAAGTACCTATTAGAATCGATAAAAATGTAGATAACAGAATAATATTTTGCCATAATGGGATCAGATCATAGAAAGTATATAATAGAACTCTGAATAATAATCCTATAATTGCAAGTTTCGGTAAGATTGAAAAGAATGCCGTTACAACAAAAGGAGCTCCTTCATAAACATCAGGAGCTCATATATGAAATGGAGCAGCACTTAATTTAAATAAAAGAGCTACCAAAATAAAACTAAATCCTATTATTAAATTATAAGAAAATAAGTGTTCACCGACTAAAAATCCAGAAAAAAACTGTGCCAAATCATTTAAATTTGTTAAGCCTGTAAGACCATAAATAATCGATGAACCGCAAAGTAAAAAAGCTGATGAAAAAGCGCCCAAAATAAAATACTTTAATCCTGCCTCAGTCGAAAATTCTGAAGTACGATTTATACTAGCTAAAATATAAAATATCAAACTTTGAAATTCGATTGCTAAATAAATAGTTAATAAATCGTAAGATTGCATAATAAAAAACATTGCTACTATTGCTAACAAAACCAAAATTCAAAATTCAAAATAATTCAATCTTTCATAGATTAAATAATCAAAAGATAAAAAGAATCAACTCACAGTCGTCAAAATTATAATTAATTTAACATAATAGGTAAAAGAATCACTAAGCAAAAAACCATTTCAGCTTATGACATTTAAAGGGACTTGCAGAAATGTTAATAAAAAACTAAATAGCAATATTTGTAAAGTTAATGCAGTAAAGTTTTTACCTAATAAAGGATAACCTAATGTTGAATATGTACTTAAAAAAACCCCATACATTAATAATAAACAAATATTATATATAATATAAATTTCGGTTAATATGGAATAAAAGTTGTATAAAAAATTATGCATTAATCAAACTTTCTTTTTTAAATTATAATAAAATCTCTAGGATATATCTACTTATTTCAATACCCGCCACACGGATTAAAAATAATAAGGCTATTTTTATTTTATTAATATGGATATAATCATTTAATATTACTCTCAATCCAAGGTTCATATGCAAAGATATCAAATTGCTTATTAATATAATTATTTCTATATCTAAAAGAATTCCACCAAATAAGAAGATACCCGCCAAGCGTGTAAAAATTCAAGAAACATCAAACATAAGCCTACTTAAATTACAAAAGTTGCTCTATTAGACTGACCACCGAAAAGTGAAGCTCATTTAGAAAAGAAATAGGATAAATACCCATTCATAAAATCATAAATACTAAAGGTAATAAAATTCAAAATTCTCGTCTTGAAACGTCTTGAAAAGATAAAAAATACTGGGTTTTTAAGCCTCCAAAATTTACACGATTAAAAAGCCAAATAGAATACGCAGCACCTAATATCATACCAATGGAAGCAAAAAATGTTAATATTCGATTAATTTGAAATATCCCCACAAGTACCAAAAACTCTCCAATAAAGCTACTTGTTCCAGGAAAACCTAAGTTTGCAAAAGTAAAAAATAGAAAAAAAATTCCAAAGATAGGCATTACTTGCATTAACCCACTATAATATTTTAATATTCTGGTTTTATGGCGATCATATAAGATTCCCACACATAAGAATAACGCACTAGATACTAATCCATGACTTAACATTAATAATATGCTACCCTCAATACCTTGCAAGTTTAAAGAAAAAATGCCGATCGTAACAAATCCCATATGAGATATTGATGAATATGCTATTATTTTTTTCAAATCCACTTGTCGTAAAGTAGTTAATGAAGCATATAAAATAGCAATGATACTTAAAGTAAATATTAAAGGTGTAAAATAAATCGATGCCTCTGGAAACATTGGTATTGAAAAACGTAAAAAACCGTACCCACCCATTTTTAATAATACTCCGGCTAAAATTACAGACCCTGCTGTGGGTGCTTCAGCATGGGCTTCAGGCAATCAAATATGAAAAGGAATCATTGGAATTTTTACAGCAAAACTTGAAAAAAATGCTAACCAAAAAATAATTTGTTTTAATTCCGTAAAATTATAATATCACAAGACTTGTAAATCTGTTGTACCTACCTCAAAATAAATTGTAAGTAATGCTAATAACATTAATAAGGATCCAATTAAAGTATATAAAAAAAATTGGTATGCTGCCCTAATCTTACGTTCTCTTGATCCTCATATACCCACAATTAAGAACATAGGTATTAAAACACTTTCAAAAAATATGTAAAATCACAACAAATCTAAGACACAAAATACTTGAATTAAGAAGAATTCTAACAATAAAAAGCAAATCAAATATTCTTTAATCAAACTTTTTACGGATCCTCAACTGACTAATATACAAAGAACCATTAATAAAGTTGTCAACAAAATAAAAAACAACGAAATACCATCTATACCAATTGTATAATATAAATTAATGGATGGAATTCAATTATATGTACTGCTAAACTGAAATAAGGCCGTGGTATTATCAAATTGTATTCAAAGAAACAAAGAAAATAGAAAAGTCAAACAAACAGTATTTAATGCTACTAATCGACATAAATACTTATTAGTGGCAGGAATAACAGATAATGTCACAATTCCAAGAAGAGGAGTAATACATACCAAAATTAAAGGGTTCAAAAATTCTAAACTTAACATAAAATTTTTTATTAAATTGGGTCTAGATTGATTCGAACAATCAACCTCACGCTTATCAAGTTGCAATCGATAAATCATTAAACTAATTAACTGAAATACCTTTGCTAAAAACTGTACATGATAATTTCTTATCATACAGCTTCTTTAAAATAGTAAAATTTATTACTAATATTAGAAATACCATATGCCTATCCTCTTCATTACAAAAAAGCATTTGCTTGTATAATTCTCCTGTTTCTACATGTTTCAATTTTTTATATTTTAAATTTGTAGAGTTTTATTTTACACCAATTTATACCAAGCCTAAATCTAATGCACGCTATTAAATTTGGTATTACATATCATTATATATCTTAGAGTTATGATGTTTTCAATAAATTTCTGTACGTACTCAATAAATTTAATAAGTTTAATTTAGCTTTGATAAAAATCATAAATTAAATTTTGCATCCAAACTCAAGATGGTAAGATTTTCACTTACATAAAAAATCAATTCGTATACATTAAACTACAATACGAGCATTAAATAATAACTAATTATATAATACAAATCATGTCACACGCGTACGCTCTAACCTTTAAGCTATAGACCCTATTAACTAATTTAAATTCATTTATATTATATGAAAAAAAGTAAAACTGAATAAAAAATTAATAATTGAATTCGATTAAAAACAATTATTAAAAATATGCAAGCTCCAAAAACGATAAAAAACAGATAATGGCTTAACTGTCCTGTCTGAAATTTAGAAAAAAGATTAGACCAAGTTGGTATTAATTTAGAAAAACCATAAGGACCAACTAACTCAATAAACCCTCTATCTAAATTTTTGAAAGAAACTAAATAACCAAAATTCAATATAGGATATACAAAAAACCTATTATATAAAATATCCCAATATCATTTTTTATTAACTAAAAAGCACAAATTGCGATAAAAAGTATTGTACAAATATAAATGAATTTTTGAAGTGTTGATAATAATTGCCAATAAAATACCTAAAGTACTAAGTATAAAAGGTAATCATTTCAAATTTATACTAAGTCATTCCGCTTCTATAAAATAGGAATTTGAAGGCAAAATAATAATTGACGATTTTCAAAAGTCGGTCCCCAAGCCTATAAATAAATCTTTACCTAAATAGCCTATGAAAATACTACCAAAACCTAAAATTATTAATGGAGTTAACATTAATAATGAAGGTTCATGACTTTTCAAAATATTTTTTCTTGCCGCATTTGTAGAATTCAAAAACGTTAAATAAATAAGACGAAAAGAGTAAAATGCCGTAAAGAAAACTGATAAATTTCCTAGCCAGCACGCAAACGCTCCTTGCATACTTTGTAAATTATTATTTAACGTAATTTGTGTTAACTCTAAAATAAAGTCTTTTGAGTAAAATCCTGTTAAAAAAGGGAAACCCGACAATGCAAGAGATCCTATCAACATAAGAGAATATGTTAAGGGAAGAAATTTAACAATAGAACCCATGCGTCGCATGTCTTGTTCATTAGCTAACGCATGTATAACCGAACCTGCGCTTAAAAATAATAAAGCTTTAAAAAAAGCATGGTTTGCAAGATGAAACATACTAACATTATAACATGAAATACCACAAGCAAACACCATATAACCTAATTGACTACAAGTAGAATAAGCTATAACCCTTTTTAAATCGTTTTGAAAAATACCTGACATCCCTGCAAAAAAAGCTGTAAAAGATCCAAATATTACTAAAACATTTAAAACGATACATGAAAATTCAATTAAAGGAGAAAATCTAATTAACAAAAAAACACCCGCTGTTACCATAGTTGCTGCGTGAATTAACGCAGAAACTGGTGTAGGACCTTCCATAGCATCTGGTAATCATGTATGTAACCCTAACTGAGCTGATTTACCCACAGCTCCTACAAATATAAAAATGCCTATTAATGTTAAACCTGAAACTTGAATACCTCCGAAGTTTAAGTCATAATCACTAAATAAAGGCGATAAAGAAAAAATGGTAAAGTAATCTACTGACTGAAAAATATAAAAAACTGTTAATATACCTAAACTTAATCCGAAATCTCCTATTCTATTTACAACTAAAGCTTTGATAGCAGATTGATTTGCTGCTAACCGCGTAAATCAAAAATTTATTAATAAATATGACGCCAATCCTACGCCTTCTCAACCAACAAACATTTGTACGAGGTTATCCGCTGTTACTAAAATTAACATAAAAAATGTAAAAATTTCTAGAAACGACATAAACCTTGGAAGATGTGGATCACTTTGCATATACTCCAAAGAATACAGATGTACTAAACTAGATATAATCGTAATAACCATTAACATCGTAACAGTAAGACTATCAAACAGAAAGCTTCAAGAAATTTTTAAAATACCTACCTCAATTCAAGGACTAAGTGTGATATATTGACTCAATCCCATAAGACCTACTTCATAAAATGCAATAAAAGACAAAAACATTGATAAAAAAACACAAACTACGGAAATAATACTAGATCCTTTATGACCTAAAAATCGACCTAAGAATCCAGAAAAAATGGATCCTAGCAAAGGTAACCATAAAATAAGCAAATACATAGTAATTTTAATATTAATTTTTAAACTTTAATGATTTGGGATAAACAAATATTGAATTTAATAATTTTAAATCACAAAATTTTACTGTATTTAAAATTACAAAACCAATTTTTTGGTCAATCATTAAAGTATCAATTTTTTTTTTATCTTTAATTAATTGACCAAAATAGCGAGTTAGTAGGTTCGAAGTTTTTTCAAGATCCTTAATTAAAATTTTTTTGAATGAACTTTGTTTAATTAAAGTTTTTTCAGTTTTGGCTAATACTTCTTTAGTATTTGAATCAATAACTTGCTTACGTATTTTAAAAGATTTCAGAAATTTCGGTAAAAAGTAATGTGTTAGAACAGCGTAAAAAATTGAAAAAATTAAGAATAATCAAAAAATTTGGGAAAAGACAATAATACGATCTAATTGGGGCATTTTTTATTCATGTTAATGGAACTCTAAAACATCATTCAAATAAATACATGTCAATAATGTAAAAACGTAAGCCTGTAAGCCCGCTATAGCTAATTCAAGTCCTATAAGTGCTAGTAAAAGACCCAGAGGTATCAAATGAAATATAGCTAATAGACCTCCCGCAGATAACATAGTCCATGCAAAACCTGCAATAATTTTTAACAATGTATGACCTGAAGTCATGTTTGCAAATAATCGTATAGACAAAGTAAAAACCTTAACTATATAAGAAAGAAATTCGATTGTAATTAATAATGGTACTATAGGCAAAGGCACACCTCGAGGTAAAAAAAGTGCAAAAAATTTAACTCCATGTGTTTGAATTCCAATAATATTTATACCTATGAAAATTGAAAGCGCTAAGCCAAACGTAAACGTAATATGACTTGTAACTGTAAAACTATATGGAATCATCCCTATTAGATTACTAAAAAGAAGAAATAAATGTAATGTAAAAATAAACGGGAAATAAGATTCTCCTTTAGAACCTAAATTATCTTGAACTATATTCGAAGTTACATTATAAACCAGTTCACTTAACAATTGTCAATTATTAGGTATTACAGTATTTTCATAAAAACTTAAGCTAATTCATAAAATTGCTATCAAAAATGCAAATAACATAAATAAGACTGAATTCGTTATTGAGATATTTAAACCAAAAAATGTCAATGGTACTAAGGTAACAATTTCAAATTGCTCTAAAGGGCTTGCAAGTAAAGTAGATGTTAACATAATTTAAAGTCTATTAATTAAATATAATTTATAAACCAGGAGAAGAAGGATTTGAACCTACAACCATTGGTTTTGAAAACCAAAGCTCTACCTAATTAAGCTATTCTCCTGGGTAGTTTATCAATTATAAATTGAAAAATTATTTTGCATTAAAGTTTGCATAAATAATTTGTCTAAAATTATATTTGGTCAAAAAAAATCTAAATGTGCAATTTTTATTTTTTGTAAATTTAAAATAGGGCGGTTTGCTAAAAATAAACTATGCAACAAAGTTTCCAAAAATCAAAAAGTTCTCTGATTTCGAACAATCGCAAAAAAAACTGAAGAACTTTTTCGTCTTAAATTTTGATTATTATCCATAAAAAACTTCTGACCTACCAAACATTCTAAAAATAAGCGATTAGTAAGAGTTATTTTCGATAATTTTTCAAACTTATTATAAATTTGGATATAATTTGAGACATTAAAAACCAAAGGTCCTTTGGTTTTTGTAAAATTGCTATCCATAGAATCGAATATTCCAATATAATAGTATTGATTGCTTAATCTAAATTGATTCATTTTATATTTAATTTTATACTCTGGAAATAATCGGACTTGAACCAATAATCTTATGTATGCAAAACATATGTTTTACCAAAATTAAACTATATTCCCTTTTTTTCTTTCCCTCTATAGAGGTGTTTTTTTCGCGTCGGTTCCAAAAACGGCCACTGAACTGAAGTTCAGTGGCCGTTTTTGGAACCGACGCGAAAAAAACACCTCTATAGAGGGAAAGAAAAAAAGGGAGA